ACAAATATGGGGCTATTGGTAGAAGCCTTACGCCAACTAAGGGCCTCTTCTCTTACTATATTATATATCTTTCTCTTTTCTTTCTTTTTCCGCTAGATCCCATAACGCATAAGGCTCCAAAGCGCCTGTCGATAAGCGAAAAGCTGCTCGGGAAGAGCCGCTCACGAGGAGGAAAAGGTTCGTGATCATAGAGCTCGACCATGTCACAAGCCATTGAGAGAATTCATTCACTATTACGTGACTCGTCATTAGCCGCCAAGACTCGTCAGGCTATCGCGGAACAATGGAAACTCTTATTCGCCGAGACCTGTATGAAGGTCTACCAAACCCCAGGATCCTAAAGTCATGCCAATCCCATGGGGCAGGATCTATCGGAAAGGGTGACGAGTCGGTCAATGGAGATCCTATGCTGTTGAGCCCGGTCTGAGCGTATCAGTACCACAACAGTTACTGAGGGCTTTTGAATTGGCTCATGAACTCATGACATGATTATGCCCATGTCTAGGTAACGTTCTTTCTTGTTGGCTATAGGCGGCGTAAATGATCAGGTTTCTAAACCAGCATTAGCATTTAGCCCAGCATAACCTTTTGGGTTGGGATCTTTCTCGTGCAGGGCTTCCTTCTCCGGAATCCCGATTTTTAACCAGACATCGAGACTCGCCTCGCGGTTTTCCAAGCCCTCGATATCCGTTCCCAACTGCTTGATCTCACCACGCTCACTGAAGACCGTCACTTTAGACTCTCCGCCTTTAGACTTCCCATAAGATCAGACGAAGAAGCCGACGATGGGTGGACCGGGTTAGAAAGTGTCTATCCGTCCTTTGGTCTGCTAGATCGATGGTACCGCTCGGAGTAGATCAGTAGACCAGGTGAACCGAAGTGAGTCTAAAGACTACGTAAAGTGGGAATCAGGACAAAGAAAGAGCCCCACCTTTCTTCCGGGAGCTGCTTCTTGTTCACAGCCCCTAGCTCATCATCATTTCTGTTTTCATGAATGGGGGCAGTTGCTGCTGCTTGGCACCAAGATGCCCGAGTGCGCCATGGTACGTCTGACCTTTCTGGTGAACTTGCCCACCTTCTTTGGTGATTTATTGCGCCCAAGATGAAGAGCTCTGACTTTAGCGGATAGACCCAATCCCACCGAAGAAGCGACGGGCTATCTTTCTTCCCCTTTCGAATCTTCCTAATTAGAGTGACGGTAGCCTTTGAATCGGCTCTTGTCTTAATTACCGAAAAGCTACCTTTCCAAGAGTCAGGAGAGCCCGGAAAGTGATTGAACGACCTTCTCCTAGGGACTTCCCTGTCTCAGGTCCGATTCCTACTGATTTCTTGGTTTACTCGGACTTTTGACTCGACTTCTCTCTATCTTCTTCAGTCATCTTGGTGCCTTGAGCTGGGAAAACTCCTCAATCGGCGGGTATGGGATCGATTTCATTTAAGATGCCCTTCTCTGATCCTTCTCATTCCGTGAAGGCCTTTCCCACTCTTGACAAAGGGCTTCCATTGGGATTAGTTGAAAAAGTGGAGTTCTCAGCTCCTTCTCTCTTCTCCTTTTCCTGACTTTCTATTCCGGCTACAGAGCCTTATAAATGCCATGAAGCTTAGCCGAACTACTTGGCTTTGGCTCGGCTCAAAGAAAGAACTGGGTCACTGAGCCCTTTTTTTTGAGGTAAGAAGAGCTCCTATTTGAACTAACATCGGATACCTGCTTTAAGAAGACTTGCTAAAGGGAGCGCTGTCTCTCTTCTGTGTAAATCCGAGATTGGATTGAGAGAAAAGGGCTGGGCCAAGCCTTGATTCATCTCTCCTTTAATTTCTTTAATTTAATGGGTTCACTCGATACCTCGATACAAAGGGTCTAAGACCGCACGGGAATGCATCAAGTCAATTCAGGATCATCAACATTTCTTAGACCTTGATCTTAAAGAGAGAGAAAAAAAGCGGTGACTTGCTCTCATTCTTTGCTCGAACAAAGGACTTAGCTGACTGGTCGCACTCAATAATGCTAGTTTAGTTGGCTTCCTGCCTTGATCGACAGCGCACTCTGGGGGGATGCCTCTTCCAACAAGGGATCCTATCCACTCAAGCGCATTGGATCGTTGGTTAGCGTGGGCATCTCACTCCCTCCAGCATTGCGAATGTCACATTGGGCGTCGGGCCGAGTGAACCCCTTTTGATAGACGAGCTAAAGCTAGGTTCAGAAGAGATAGATGGGTGTGTAGAATGTGATACCTCATTTCGATGCATAGCCCTTTCATCAGTATGGGGCGAAGCCAGGAGGAGGGGCCCTTAGCCCTAGTCTCAGGCCCGATGCGAAGAGATAAGCTTATAACGATCGTGACCTTCAAATGGGTTGTCTTTCCACTAATGGAGAAGGAGCAAAGTAACGTAGTGAAGGTGGTAGGGCATGGCCCATCACACTGTTGGATTCTCCCGATCTTTGATGAGCTCATTCAAAGACTTCACCAAAAGCAAACTCTCGATCAGTGAGCCATGGAGTTGATGCTTGCCTTCTGAAGCAAATGCCCTAGCCCCATCCAAAAGGCTCTTTCTTCGGGCTTCTTTAGCTAGTTCTACCATAATAGGATTGGTCCACCGGATTGCCCATGCCAGCTCTTCCGTGTGCTTGTGCCAGCGGAGCTTTCCCACGATCGGCAGCACAGGAGAATACATGCCAAGGTGCTTAATTAATGCGCAAAACAACTCCCTCTAGCTTCTTCCCCCTCGCCGACGAGTCTATGGAAACGGGGAGGGTATTTCCATGCCATCGATACCTATAAGGTAAGGTCAACCCAATCCCACACTCCCTTCTGCCCTGCTGGATAGGTAGTTGGAGAGAACCCAGTTAGCCTGTCACTCGCACACCCTTGATTATGCCCTTCTAGCCTCGCGTGTATAAGAAGGTAGGCTTACTCTGAAATGCCTTGAGAACAGCGGAGTGAACTTCTAACTCGTGGAAAGAAAAAATGGAAAGAGCATACCTTATATATAAATAATAAAGGCTAGGGCATTTACCAATGAAGGAAGCGGAGCACCTAACCGTCAGTCTCAGTCTGAGCTCTCTGGAGCTATTCGTGTAAGCCGGGTATTCATAAGAGCAGTTCCTAGCCGCATAGACTTTGACTTTTCTTAGTAGGGCGAGACAAGGGATAAGGCAATCAGAGTAGGCTTTTACCGGCTGGGCGCCTTTTTTCTGGGTCTGTTTTCCTCCTTTGGAACTCTTACGCCCTCAGATGGGGAAGGAAAGTCAGAGATGGTTAACGGCTCGAAGAAAGATCTCCTCCGAAAGAGGAAGTGAAGTTACAAGACGGCGGACGTGTAGGTGCAAAGTAGGAAGCTGCCTGGCCAAATAAAGCAAGCCTAGAAGCAAGAAAGGCGTAATCAGATGCTTCCTCAGGCGGATTTGACTAAGCAGGTGAAGAAGATGCGGGACAGCTTAGATTATAGGTGACATCGCTAGCCTTTTCATTCAGTCCGGTTTCCGCCAAGTTTCCTTCTCAGGAGAAGCTGGGTCGCCTTTTGCCGGGAATTCCTACCTATAGGGGGGGAGGTTAGATTGCACGATATAGAAGCATTCCATCATCAATCCTCGTGAAACATTCAATTTAGAAAGGCTTCAGAAAGTTGTCTTTGGCGCCTAGTCTTCAAGTTCTTCTTCAATGTCAATTGTAACTTACTCCAATGCTTTCTTTCACTCCAATGCCACCTCGTTCCTATCTTCTTTTGAGAATACCGGAACATCCTCTGCGCCGTGCCCTGTATATGCCATTTCCGCCTAACCCGAATCTCTTGACTGAGCTGCATTCTTTCCTAACTTGACTTTCTTGTGATGAAAGAATTTCCGAGGTATGCCCTCATCTCCGTCTTAGTCAGTAAAGCTAATCTAATCCCCAAAGTTCAAGAACGACTCCTTTCCGGCTACTCTGGTTTAGTCTTTCCTATCCTTGGCGTCGAGTAAGTACCGGAATCACTCCTATAAAAGAAGTAGGTTTTTGAACTCCCTAACTTCGAAGTCAAGTCAATCTCTAACCCTACCCGATTCGATTCTTTCTTTCCCGGAAGAACTGTCTTTCTTTTCAACTGAGCTGCATTTCCAATCCGTTTAGTCGGTCTCGTACCCAAGTTCCCTTATTTGTTTGCGTAACACTCTTGATATTGAAACCAGAGAATAAGCTTACCGCTCTAAGTCGATCTATTATTCTCTTTCCCTCCAAACCTTCCTAGTCGAGCTTCCACCGCCCCTAAAGAAAGAGATGGGACACATCCGTAACTCAACGAAACGACTTAGGGGCACTCATCTCATGGATACCCCTTCTTTTCTTGAGCCAGAGTTGGGGCTTTTGCGGCATCTAGTTCAGTATCAGATAGAGCAGTCCCTTGGCAAAGAAGGTTGACTTCTCTGTCACTTCCGTACTTCTGTAACTTCACTGAAAGCAGAGGAAGAGTAGGACTAGGAGTGGGAAGCACCTATATTTGGCACGTATCAATAGCAGTAGCTTTAGCAGTAGGAGTAGGAATAGGCCCAATAGACTGAGATTAGTGGGTAGCTTTAGTGGCTTGTTTAGCGATTGCGCATTGCCGTGCTTTGTTTAGTTTAATAAGGATTTCTGACTCTTAGGCATGAGAGGAAGTAAGCATTTCGCGGTCTGGGAAAGGAAGGAAAGAAGAGTTAACAGGAGTAGCAGGTAATCTCAGATCAGGTTACTCCAATTCATTCAATTTCTTCTTCTTCATTGAATGTGTAGTAAGAATGGCTTGTGCAATAATAATAAAGATTGGAAATTAGCCCTAGATTCAGTCTCTGGTATGAGATGAGTGTATGGTGATACAAATTTCCTATATCCTGAAAGAAGTTGCTGAAAAGCAGTCGAAGAAGGAGGAGGGAAGCTGTAGGGGGTAGACAGGAGCGGTAGAAGACTTCCTTCCTTTCTAGCTCTGTAGGGAGGGAATGCCAAAGAATAGTCTAACTGAACTGTTAGAATAGTATAGAAAAGACTCCTTACGCCGACTAAGCACTTACCAGAGAGCTAACCTCAGTGAAAGGTTAAAGCAAGGAGAGCAGCAATCGTCTGAATGCCGTCTTCATTCAGTTGAATGCCGCAGATGGTCTTCTCCATAATAGGAAAGGGAAATGCTCACTACTAAGAGCGCATTCTTCCTTACTTTTCGCTACCGCAGCAGATGTTTAGGGGAAGACTGTCAGATAGCTTAATGGGATGAAAGACTAATTGCCCGGTCTTCTTCGCTCAGTGGTCCTCCTCTGGTCCCAGTCGATTCCTAACTTCGCTATCCCTTTCAGGAGAACCGCTAAGCCAGCCTGACTCGGATGAGTGAAAGAGTTGCTATCAGAGTGAATTGTTAAGAAATATCATAAGAGAACAAATAAAAGAATGATGCCTGACTTCAGTCAGTCAACTGCCAATTAGGGCGAGGCCTACCTCCTATCAGAACGATTGGATAATAAAGGGGGAATGAGAATATGGTTTTCGACCTTCCAAGATGGCTAATTCATAAAAAAAAATGCCTTTCTTCTTTCTAAGTAAATAAGTCACTTCGTGTCCAAATAAAAGAATGGGCATCAAGCTGATGATTTGCCCTTCGATTCCGATCTTCGCGCAATTTATGTTATGTAAAGAACGTTCTTTTCTGGGAAGCTCTTGCTTATACGTGCTGTACGACTCAACAGCACGCTCTCAAAACAGGGAAACCGGTGCAAAGCATTCTTCTTTCTGATGTCCCTGGGCTCCTTCTGGCGGGATGGCTAATTAAAGTAAATGCAATGATTTTCTCTTCCTAGAAAGGTTGTTAGGCTTAGGGTGAAATTGGAGTCTGATAAAGCTGTTTTGGAGGGGGCATTTCTTCTTGATAGAGTCTGGTAGGTGGTCGGCCATCAGAACAATGGGGACATTAGTCCTTTTTGTAAAGCGGCGTAGGGCGTAGATAGGGAACTGTCCACTTCTCTCTTTATGACTAAACCCGCTAGAAGCTCGTTAAAAGGTGAGATAACTGCTTCTAATTCACTCGAAAAAGACCTCCTATCCATGGTCTTAAGCTGAGATGCGTAAAAGAAGGTTACTCTAATTCCAAAGCCGGGAAAGACTCGTTTTTTCCCTTTGTTTCTGCGGTTATGAAAAGCCGTTAATTAATTAAAATGAAATGAAGTAAATGAAGTCGTAGTAGTGAGGCGTCAGTACGGAGTTGCGTCAGCTGTAGATATAGACTAGGCTAAGGGAGGGACTTCATCTCTTCTATTCTCTTTACTTACATACACCTTACACTTCCGCTGAGTCTAACGAGGCTCGGGTGCGGAGCCTTCCACTGTGAACCGAGACTACGCAAAGGTATAACACCATATAAACTTCGCTGACTTTATCATAAACCTTGATTTCGCTACGCTCAATAAGAATCCAGAATAGCAGAAAATAGATTCGTGTTCCGCTTCAAAAGTCAGTGTCGTCTTTGCCCAAGTGTGAACTGCAGACGACTCTCCAGTGATTCCATTCCTTCTTACTTGACTTCTGGGTAAACCCAACCCGAATGGGAAGAAGAGGGAAGGAAAGAGCGGTCCATTTTTTACATTTTCTGAGGCAGACCTATTTGGCATTTTAGAAAAGGGAAGGGAACTTCTCACCGAAGGGGGCAGTAGGAATGAAGGAGGCGGGAAGCTACCGCTTCTAGAATGCAAGCTTATCCTTTCCTTTTTTTTTTAGAGCTAGAGCGTACCGCTATAATTATAATAAGGAAAAGTTTATGGATGAAGTAATCGGAGTGACAAATGGTTACGGTTAAACCGGAGAAAGTCGAGAACCGTCGGTTACCTTTTGAATCAAAGTACAAGCCGAGTACTACGACTACAGGGGGAGGGGGAGCTTTGCTTCGTAGACAGCTTCGCTTCCTCGTCGCTTCTTTCTGGCGACTAGCTTCGTGAGTAGGTGGCTTGGTAAGCAACAAGCTACCCTCAGCATCGGTAAAATCCCTATAAAATAAAAAAAAGAGGCCAGAATGGTGGGGAAGGGGGCCCTCCCTACTTCAATGGAAAGGGGGGCCGTTTCACAGCCGTTCCTCTACAACTACCTTTCGCCCAACATGATCACAAACGAAGACAGAGAATTGCAGGAGGACGAAATGAACCATGTCCTGATCGGAACGATTGAAGAAAGAAAATGGTGGCCCCTTTCGCCCAGGGGACATCGTCGGAGAACAATGTCGGGGACAGGGTGAGAACCTTCCGTTGGTTACGCCTTTTAAGTGTCGGTTCTTCCATATTTAGATATGGAGATAGATCCAGAGATATAGATAGAGATCCGGTTTCAAGATCTATGAACACGAGAGACCCCTAAATATCCATTTGAAAAAAGAGATGAATAAATGGGTAGGGCGGAGCCAGCGGAAGGAAGGTCGCCGTTAGCGCCCCTGCAATCTTTCTAAAGTAAGAAGCGCGAAACGTCGACTTCACGAAAGAAGGGCCTTCCATTAGATATTAGAATATTAGTAAAGGCGCGTTAGCCGATCTATAGAAAGGGGCTTCTGCAAATATCCCATAAATAAAGCAGGGGCTTCTCATGTAGTAGGGGTGCGTAGGCGCGAGGGCCCCCTGGGGCTAGCGCGCAATGACTTTCTCTGATAGGGGCTCGCTTCTTCGACGCTCCGCTTGCTGCTTTTCATTTTGATTTGATAGTGATAGGAGTAGTAGGTGCTTGCTGCTCGCTTGCTGTCTACTAAACGAGCCTTCACTGCCCGCCCGGCCCCTCTCTTTAATCTTTAAAGTGAAGTCAAATCAATGAAGTGAACAGCCCAACCTCTTTGTTTGAATTGAAACTTTTCCAGAAAGCTTCTACTTGTTGAAGCTTTGCTTCCCCCAAAGCACAACAATAGACTTGCAACTATAGTATAGGAAAAAGCTTCTCAGCGGTCGCGGTCATAGGGGGGTTCAGAAAGGATCTGATCGTAGATAGAGACTGAAACCTGTGCGGGGGTAGGGGCGGATGTAGCCAAGTGGATCAAGGCAGTGGATTGTGAATCCACCACGCGCGGGTTCAATCCCCGTCGTTCGCCCAAAAGGAGATATTCATTTTCTTGCTTGCGTCCAAGTTACAACCGAAACGACTCCTGCGTAACTTGAACAGGCCCTACACGACTCGGAGAAAGAAAGCAATGACAAGACATATAAAGATGGGGTTTCCAAAGCAAAGCTAGGTAACCATCTTCGATACTAGTAGCCATAATCTGAAATCTGAGCATGAGCGTTCGTCGCGACTACTTCTATTTCGATAATCTCTGACTTCGCCCATATGGTAGTTCCATGGTTCTAAAGATGCATGAGATGTTCGCCTTTAGTAATAAAGTAATAAGGTAGGTTGACCAAAATGAGGATCCCAAATTGCATGAGCAATAGGTCTTACACGCAAAGGGTCCTGTACCCATGTTTCAAATCCTCCTAGCCATTATCCTACTGCAATAATTCTTGCTAAGAAGAACGCCCATGTTGTGCCAATTCCACCCAGAAGGTAATGAGTTACTCCTACAGCACGTCCTTGTATAATGCGTGAGGCTCTAGGCTGAGTAGCAGGAGCAACTTTGAATTTATTATGAGCCCAAACGATTGATTCAATAAGTTCAATAACCACGACCGCTGAATAGAAACATTTAAAAGCCCATACAAAATGAGCGCCTAGGAAAAAAAGGCCATATGCAGATAATGAAGAACCATAAGACTGAACTACCTGGGATGCCTGTGCCCATAAGAAATCGCGGAGCCATCCATTAATAGTAAGAGAACTCTGCGCAAAATTTCCTCCCGTGATATGAGCCCTTGATCACTTATACTACCCCAAACATCTGATTGCATTTTCCAACTGAAATGGAACTACCGAAATTGCATTGTACATCCAAAAAAGTCCTAAGAAGACATGATCCCAAGCGGAGACTTCCCCTCTTCCAGGTCGGGAAACGAAAACCAAGAAAGAAGAATTGCCAATTCGGGATTACTCTTCTGTGAAGCTAGCCGCACCTTCTATTGATGGACGGGCCCCTTTCGCTCAGGGACATGAGAACAAAGAGAAGAAAGATTGACTCAAGCACTCCCGCTGGTAGTTCTTTTTGAGAACCCGAAAGAGGATCCCTATCCAAATTTGACTTGAAAAATCCCCCAGTTCAGCTCTTTTCTTCATAGCTCATCGACAACGAGGCAATCGAGATCTTAAAGCTTCCGGGATCTCTTTGACAAAAGGTGCATAGGAAAGAAGGGGAATCTTGTTCGTCGGGTTTGGGCTTTGTACTGTCGCATGATGGCTCGGGTATCGTTAAAGAGAGAGAAAGAATTCAATCTCAAATTCATCACAAGGATCGAAATGGAGACTCTCGCCGCTACCAAGAAGAAATGGAAAGTAGGGGGCTCTGGTCATTCCTGCAGGGGGTTCGGGCGTAGGATATGATGACTTAGGTCCAAAGGAAAGGATTAGATGGTCGAAAGGTATGAGATTCTTGGGCTCTATCTGAATTGGATTCCCGCTAGGAAAGCATCCATGAGTTCCCATTGCTCCCTCCTCCTGTACTGGTGAACTGGCGAAGGAAGAATCACGACCACAAGGTATATTGATTCCGAATCATCCATTCCAGTTTGAAACTTGGCTCCTCTCGCTTTAAAAAGGAACTAAATAACCTAAAGTATGCTTCCATATGCGTCTGGTTTTGTTAAAAAACTGCAACTAACTTACCTGGCTAAAAAAGGCCGGAAGTCAGAGTGCTGGTGAGCAATCCGAGCGTTGCAGTCTTTCTGGGAAGCATCGTTTTGGCTGCTTTACTGGCCGGAATGGTTGCTTCCAGGATATAATAGTGATTGGGCGTCTAGTTAGAACCTACATATCCCATCTTTCTGTAACGAAAAGCGTTCTCATAAAAGAATAAGAAGTGTAAGTAGATGCCACTTTCGCTTCGAGAGCTTAATCAAACATCTTCCGCTATCTTTTCCTTATTCTCTAACCAATTATCCGATTTCATGCTTTTGGATTCTCGTACAAAAAAAACCCCGTGTAACTACGCCACAACTGACTTCATCGCCAATATCTTTACGAACCTTGGAGCGGAGCGGGAACGATCCTGGCCTGGAGTTTAGGAGAGAGAGACTTGGAAGAGCTTTCTCTCAACCGGCCTCCGGATATTCTTGGTGTTGAATGGGCCCCTTGAGTTTGTAAAGCTGAATCCTCATCCCGATCCCGCTTAAAAGAGAATCAAACAGCTTGCTCAACACACATGTTTCGAAGAACGTCTTTTTCGGGAGGTGAAAGACACAAACAAAGCAAGTGATTAATCATGTCCTATTCCCCGCTAAATGCTCGTGTACTCAAGGGCTTTCAAAAGCAGTTCTCGAGGTGAAGGAAGCGCGAGCAAGTCTTACTGGCTTTAAGAGAGGGTGCCCCTATAGTATAGGCCAGTTCCTTAGCCCGGTCAAAAAAAATGCTTTGGTGACTTGAAAATGAACCACATGCGCAGATGCCGCTGCATAGGAATCAGCCTCAAGCAGGCACAGATGGTATAAGAGCAAAATCTGCAAGCAAAGGGGGCATGGCATATAGAGCAAGCAGAAAAGCCTAAAGAGCAGGCAGCAAAGCAAAGAGAGCAAGTTCCAAGGCTAGAAAAAGCACCAGCCATTAGTCCTTTGACAAGTGTCACCATCCTAAGCAAAGAAAAGGCAAGTCATTAAAGTGGTCATGTGAGTGTGATGTGCCACTTAAACTTTTGTGTACAACCCCCACATGTGACTTTCGACTAAACTAAACTTAAAGAAAAACTATTTCAGTCAGCTTAGCACCAATCAAGAATCCCCGATCAGATAGAATTGAAAGTATGGTGGAAGAAGGTGAAAAAATGCAAGAGGATTTCTATCATCAGGATTAAGATTGCAATTTATGATTCATTAGAATCAATCTCACTTCATGCCACTGGAAGCAAAGATTTTGAATCCTAGGTTTGACTGTCTTCTGATGAGAGTCTTACGATTTAATGCGAGTGTGAAGATTGGAATGTGGAGCCTAATGAGATTAGCTTGAGGCTAGAGCCTAGAAGGAAATGTTAGTGAACTTGGTCTAACTATCTTCTTTATAGGAGTGGAAGCGAAAAGATTTGGGGTTGAAGTCAGATGCATCCTAATGAGAATTTCCATTTGCATTACCAGAAGCAAGATGGGCATAAAGTTAAAAGTACCTGAGATTCCTCTTTTCCATAGCACCCCCTTTCTATAGGAACGTAATCGTAGGGAGATTTCGCCCCGTCTACGTGTCATAGTTCTTTCTTCTTTTTTTATACCCGTAGTAATTCAATATATGGTAAAAGAGTTTCGCAATAGGAAATCCCTGAATCGCCTTTCCCCTAACCCGGAATGAAGATTTTATAGCTTTGTGAACGGCCAGCTTTTACGCATGAAGTTAGCTTTCTTACAGCAGCAGATAGGCTCACAGCGGATACGACAAGACCGGTTATTCACTCAGAAACAACAGCGCATTTAATAGCAGCATTCGATGCATCAAGGAATTCCTCTCCCCAAGAGAGAGCAGACGATTTGCTTTAAAAAGAAGGGGCTGCCTTGGATGAAACTCTATCAAATGGGGTTTGGGGCTGAGAGGAACTCGTCTTTTTCTGCTTTAAGAGAGGCCCTTATAGAGCTGACAAGGAAGTTCACTCCGGAAGCAAGTCGTTACGCTGCATCTAATAAAATTAGTAAGGCGACGGAACTTCTTAACCACGGTCTTAGAGAAAGAGCCAAAGCAAGGACTGAAATGAAGATGGCTGGGATTGATGCCCACAATCGGATGCTAGAGAATAAGCCAATAACAATCGAAAGGGCAGGGACTTCTTATTCTTAGGCGCCTGTTTGATATTTTGATATTGATATAAGGGCTTGTTTGCAAGCTAAGGGCGATACAGATATTTCATTAACAGATTTGACTGATTCTTACTTCTTTGCACTAGTCTCATAGCCATAGCAATCAGGTAATCGACCAATTTTGAAAAAAGAGCAAGCCCCCCTCAGCAAACAAGGGCGTTTAGTAATTTAACCTACCGCCTTATGTATCTCTACTAAAAAACTTCTGTCACCCGATGGAATCTCGACTTGGGTGAGTGCGGAACGTGCCTCAATAGCCCCGCGGCATTTTCTCGATCAAGATGAGGTGACGTCCAGAGCCACTAGTTAGCCTGAGTACTAGCCGTGGTGCTTGCTAGCCATCGTGGGTGGACCGCTTAGCCTGAGCCAAGGGGCCATACCGTACACTTAACAAGGGAGCCACTCTGCCAGAGCGTGTTATGTTAAGCCCTAAATTCAAGAGTTTTCTTTTATGAAAAATTCATAAAGATTAGGAAATCTTTCTTCTTTCATTCTGGAAGAAGGGATTGGCGAGGTGTGCAGCAGGGGAAACGGTGAATGATGGGGGTTGGTTGGAACCAGCTCGGCTACTTGACTTCTTGCCGTTTCATCAAATGAGTGAAATAAAGAAAATGATGAAGTCTCGTTCATATCTTCACTCGGTTGGAGTATTGCCCCGAGTTCGGAGCAAGATTGAAAGCATTCTGGGATCTCGAGTAGATCTCCTTTCGGGTGGGCATTTCCATATGGATCTGTTAGTCCTGTTTCTCTTTGAAAAAGGGCATAGCGAGCCAGCTTTCTGATCCCCAAGCTCTGTTCAAGTTCCAGGTAAGCTAGAATTGGCTGCTCATCTTTCTTTCCAGGCCAGTTCATTCCAAATTGGAAACTTTCAAGGAAACTTCCCACTGGCATGCATTTATAGCTGCCAGGCAGGATTCCACAGTCCGGGCATTCAATCTGCTTCTTTCTTTCCGACATCTTGATTCAAACAAATTCTTATCTACTATGTGATGGTGATGTCCAATCGTTATTCTATATGATGAGTGATAGCTGACAGGTCAATGGTCTCTTTCTCAGCTAGCTGCCATAATAGGAAGTAAAAGCCAGTTCAATCAGTACTTCGGATGACTTTCAAGTGGGAATAGACTTCCGTCAAGGATTCTAAACCACACATGAATTCGCTTTGCATTATAGAAGACAAGACACCTCCATGCTTCCTCTGGTACAAGGGACCAAGAAGACCAAGTTCATGCTATCAGCCATAAAGCTAAGAAAGGCTTTTAGAAGAAATGCATACGCTTGGTTGACCTTCTCTTCTTCGTTTTACTACTTCAGGTCCCAATCTTTGTTAAAAAACTTAGTTAGCTGGGCTTTTTCATGTTCCCGAAAGAAACGGATTGGCATATGTTGTGATATGCTTAACACATGTACCTTGGACTCTGCTTTCTAGATTGATCTTTAGCTGAAAGACCCTTTTCTCCTGTTCCTGAAACGAATTAGTGTTGATTAGCTGTCACATTCGGTCAAATGGCACATTCGGAAGGTGTGAAATTGCCTGTGTGGAGTTTCCGTTCTCTTCTGGAAGAAAGGTTCACAGAATAGCAAATTGCATAACATAAGAAGGGCCCGTAGACAGAAGTGCCCGAAAGCCGGTCGACTTTTTTTATAATTATAAAGCGAACGAATGGAACTAAACTACTAGCAATCTATGGGAATGATTAAATAAGTCCGATTCCTCTCGGCGGCACTCTGCTCATGGTAAGGTAAGGAAGTTGAATGTGAACTCTTCTTGGATGTTAGCTCAAAGGGAGTGACGTCCGCCTATCAATCATAAGAAAAGTACGCCCTCTCTCTTGTCAACTCTGAATTCATGGTCGAATGTGAACAAGGAATAAGCAGTCTTAGCTGCAGTTGCCGTTGAAGGAGTAAGCGCAGCTATTCAATCCGCATCTGGCTGCTGGAAAGCTTGACTTGGACTCTTTCCTGGCAGGCTCTCTCATACGTTAAAAGACAAATAAGTAGTGGATCACGGCGCAAGGTAGCGAGATTTTGAGGGAAATGACATGGATCCCTTTATTTAATATTTAATTAAGCGGAATAGGCTGTGATACCAGATAGTGAAAAGAAAGGTTGGCAGTGAAAGTTGGTTGCATTTGAGATGCTTTCATCGGCCTAGCCTTTTGAATCATAAATTGACGTAGATAGAGGCATTCCGCTGCAAGAGAATCCGCAATTGGGGAATAAAATGCATAGAATCCGATGCACTCGAAAGGCAGCGAAGGAAGTTACGGATTAGCTGATCTAGGGGTTCCCGGCTCGAGGGAAAGAAAGAAATAGAACGGGAAGTGAAGAGGGAATGCTTTGTGCCCAGAAACAGAAACTAAGACTTCACCTGATCGGCAACCCTAGGATTCCTAGTGAAAACTACACCTTCATCTCGATCAAAGGTGGGATCCCAGATCGCTTGAAGCTTCCTATTCGCCTTTCGGGGGGTCCCCCGTTGATAGATAGGGGCAATCTCAAGGTAGACAGGACTAAGACTATTCTACGACAGCTCTTCTTTTCGTCCCACTTCTAGATTGAACCACCTGAAAACATCACTTGGCTATGGTGACTCTCTGACTGGCTATTGCTTTCTCACTCATTGATCAAGGGAAGAGGGTCGGGCACTTGAAAGCTATCGCTTGAGATAAAGAACATATAGGTACAGAGCCCTTTCGGTAGGGGGTCTGGGTCCGTCTCAGTTCAGTATTGGAGTCCATTGTGTTGTGAGAATCTTTTAGAAATGCATTTGATCAAGAGGAAAGGATTGAACGACTGATCGACCAGGGAGAAAGCTACCTTTTTAATGTCCCTCCCAAAAAGTAGAACTTTCGGTCTACTCAGATAGGAAAGTCAAGTTCATGTGGAAGCTTCAGTCACAGGTGGGGAAGCAAGAGAGAGAGAAGGAAGCTTGGTTCGACCAGACATTGATCCCCTCGGAAAAATCCCATGTTGATGGAGATCCATCCGTTGGGGCACCATACCCCACCCACACCCAAATCAATGCTCGGCTAGCTTGTTTCTGATGACTATTTGGGATTTTCCAAAAAGAAGAGGAAGATGACGGGAGTGCGAAACTCAACCACTGAAATTGGTACACGAAACCACTGAAATTGGTACACGAAGGCTCCACTATGCGGGTTCACCTCTTAATATCTTAAAAAACACGAAATGCGGGCTCAAGAGAAAGCAAAGCGAAAGTTAGGAGATATAGGAGAACCATGGGTTGAGGACAAAGGGCATGATCAAACCGTCTTTTCGGATGAGTACTTTGCTTCGGTACCGGGAGTCTGACAAATGAAGTGAACTCTACATTGACTGCCTAGTACTCGACTCGGAAAGAAGACTCACTCACTGTGCTTTCATTTCATGACAAAGTGGCCGAGAAAAGACCTTATTCTGTGTTGAAGCAAGAGGCATTAGGAATCCTAGGAAGAGCGCCAGAAAGAAGCTCACTCAGTAGTGTGGTCTCATCGAGTCGGAGAGGAAGCATCAATCAGCGCATAGGGAATCCGGTGAGAGTGCTCAACAGCAGCTCCCGGTTAAATCGATAGGCCGAAAGCTGATTTAGACAAAAAGATTTTTGGTTGGGAGGGATACATGTTCCCGTCCCAACGGAGTGATTGATGGAATCGAACAGATTCGGTTGGGTCGACCTTCTATATTACCTAGTTGCCCATCTATCCCTCGTCTGGGGCCACTACCCCCAATTAAAAGTTTCTCCCGGTCTGGCTAGAGCAATGAGGGGAGTTAGAGTGGGGTCTTTCCTTGCGCCCAACGCGTATCTGGGTGCCTTGGTCCCTTCTATTTGATACGGCATCCCTTCGTAAGGAGATAGGCGCATTTCTCACTTTCTTTCTCGGCGATAGAATCTTTTTTGTAAGGAAATCGATTCTTCTTTTCTTCTTCGTGAGCCGAGCCGTACGTTAGGGATAGTCATTCAGTCAGTTTCGTGTAAAAAAAAGACCTTATGGTTGCTTGCTATGGCAGGTCATTAGCATACACTGGATGTTTCCGGGATAGATTGGTACAGGTAGTTCGTCGAGTGAGGGGGGATCCTTCCTTCCATCATTCAAGACTCTTCCCCTCACATTCTCATCAATCATGAATACGTATAGTTTGGGATTGGCCAAACAAAATAGCATATTTGCCTGGGTCCATACTTTCACGCATTGCAGAAGCGACTTCCTCAACCTTCGCTTCACCTCTCCCACTCTCATCGTGAATAGGGACGAGAAAGGATGGGATCCATTTCCCTAGCTTGGCTCACGAGGTGATTCGGTTGGATTCAGTCTAATTCCGACTAAGACACCCAACCCAAGGCAGGGGCTTCTTAGCTTACGAGCTTGCATTCATTAGGCCGCGCGCGGGATGGGGAGACAAAAGAAATGTTGATCGCCAGGCTGGGAGAATAAGAAAGAGCTTTGATATGGTGGAGGTGGCTGACTCGCCTCTCCGGGAATGTTCGAGATGGGACCTGGGAGAAAGAGATGCCTTGGCACCTGATGAACCAACCTAATTGGTTAGCAGAATAAGGGACTGGTCTTAGAAATGCAGATAGAAGGCGATGCATTAGCTGGTTACGGTTCAAGTGCGGCGGCTTTGACCAAAGAGAAATCCTTGTTCTTGTTCTGGTACCGGTACTCTCAGTAAGCGTATTGATTGAGGTCTAGGCACAGTTGACTTCTAGTTCCAGTCTTTCGGGCCAAGCGACAGGTCAGTAGCGAGGGTAAGGTTACAGTTCAAGCTAAAGCGCTAAGGCTGTTTGATCTATCTTCCTCAACTCTGCGGGTAGACCCGGGCTGCCCTTGCTATAGATCCCTTCTCGCCTTTACTGAATAGCCTTGCTAAGGAATAGCCCTATCTACTCCACACCGAACACAAACCCAATCTGAATCTTGAGATTTCACTTTGCGTGAGATCTGCATTCGCTTTCCCCCGGGTCACCAACCTTGTGCTTCCCTCTCTCTCCTTAACAGTCGATCCCCTCTGGGTCCTTAACAGTCGAGTCTCGCTTCTCTTCCTCCAATCGGTCAGGAGAAGAGCGGATGGGTAAAAGTGGTTACTAAAGGAAATATGATCCCTTTACTTTTAGGGCATGTTTACATATATGGCAGCTAGATATGACAGCTCAACATTGACTAAACTAATTAAAACTAATTAGGGCTATCTGAACGGCTTCCAATTAAATAAACGTTTCAATCAGTATCAGGCCTGGTCACTCTCCTGCTTGCGACCAGTTTGGTTGCTAGTTCTTTGGACTTATGAATGAGGACAGCTGCTCGCCAATCAGGCAGTCAGATATGCCATATGTCTCTCTCGAGGCAGGCTTCTCCAAAATCATTCATGAAGAAAGAAGTCAAGCCCAAGCCCCGGCAGAATCATATATATCTGCCGACCACGACCCATGCTTTTGGTTTATCTTGGATCTAGATCGAGGTCCGGGCAACCACAACGAGCAACCCAACCTACCTATCTGAAATCGTCCCTTCAGATGCAGCGAATGCGGCTAAAGTAGCCAAAGTTGTATGAATAGCGAATCGAGGATCTGGATCTGGTGAGAAGTATGCCAGAGGAAGGTTGAAGACTGCAGAGCCAAGGACAAGGTCGAAGACAGAAGGGAAGTAGGGTTACCAAAGCCGAGGACAACAACGCAAGGCGTATCCAAGCCGTAAGGCTATACTTAATGATACCTGGACATTGATCCATGGACTTAGTGAAAAATGTTCTGGACCCTTACCTTAATTAATATGATTGATTAAAACTTAATCACATCACTAAAGCCTCTCCAGATGATACTCTTGCACATCCAGATACAAGTCTTGTCATCGTGTTACCCCTAGACGATGTATAGACATGTCTAAACCCGGGTCTCTACCCAAACGACACTCGCACTTACACCCACACTCATGCAACCTTTTGCGTGTTGACTTTCTGCAAGTTGAATTAATCGTCCCCTGATGATTAGTCGTGACTCGTCAGGTCGACAGATAGTATACATCATGCATTAGATTAGTACGTAGCGCCTACATTCTTCAATCCAAACAAACTCACTTTGTAGCAATAAATCCCGATTGGTGTTCCGAAGGCCTAGCGAGTTAAACGAGTTCCTTTTTTTTTTCAAAGGCGGTCCTTTTTTTTCTTTCCCCGGACCGATGACTCGCTTGTTCAGTACTGCTAACTATTATAGGAGGATGCCGTCCCCTAAGGACTACCAGTAGTTTCGGTTGTTGAATCTCATGCAAGTTAGGTTGTGGTTGTATTGGCTGCAAGCGGAACGAAGGCGCTGTAGGTGTGTGTTGACCATGCGCTCTCGCGTCATGTAATGTCGTATGTATGTATGATAGAGGTGGTGTGGTGATTGACCTCAATGCTAATAGTTATCCCCAAGGTTCAACGAATGAATGAAGCTATGATCCGGATAGAGATGATGGTCTTCCTCTGATGTCTCCAAGCCGGCCAGGAGAGAATAGATAGGCGAAGCAGCCAATAGCAGTCTGTTCTCGCCTATCGATAGATAGCAGGTTGCTTCCAAGCTCAAACCATTTGAAACTGAATTGCGACTTTTTTCTTTTTATTGATAGAGTGGTATGTATTCTCCGCCCCTCTAAAATAAAGTAGAGGGAGAGAACTGGAAGAGAGAAAGAAAAAGAGCAAGGGATTTACAAGTCTAATGGGAGAAGAATGGCTGACACGTTGACTGCCTTCGAGACTCAAAAATCTAACCCGACGCGACCCCCCCGGGGCGGACCCCAACCGAAAGGCGCTAGACGGAGGCCAGCTGCTTTCTTTATCTCGCTTGCCCTTAGTCTAAAACCTTGCCGCGAGAGAGTTTTTCTCCAATGAGAATAAAAAAAGTTTTTGGGCAAGACAAGAAAGGAACTCGCCCTTCACCACCAAGAGATAAGAGCTGATTGCTGGCGATGACTTGGTGAAGGGAATCTATGAGAGAAGGTTCTCGAACCGGAACTTCCAAAGACCCAATTTTTGGAATACACGTAGATCTGCAGATCCAGTGTTTGAAGTTATTCTAGTGTGTTTCGATTTAGGGATTTCCCAGTTCAGACAGAGACGTTGTTGAGTATGTGGCTTGACTTACTCCAAGGTGACTCGACGTTTCGATTGAGCTTTGATACATTTAGTGTATCTCTTAGTTGGTGCGCTGCAACTGAGCCACTGCTCTTCAGGGCGCTTAGGTGGAAAATTCCTAAATCCAGTTTCTGGGGGGCAACTATGGGAACGAGACTAAGCCCCCCCTTACTCTAGCCTTCGGTACTTTTGTTAAGTTATGGCTTCTTTAGGGGAGATTTCGAGGTTACAAAGACGTGTTCTGTTCTTGATACTTCTGATGAGACGGTACGTGCCAAGTCTTCGGACTCATCGGAAGACGGGTCATCACCGGGTTCTGTTTGGCCTCCGGGATTGTCATATATGACAACCGATGTTGCTCGTGACACTGAAAATCCTTGGCTTTTTTTCCAACCTCGCCCTTGCTCTCGTTCGCCGAGATTGCGTTTCAAACAACTGAGCAAGAGGGGTGTCGGAATCGATTTCGGGGACCATTTTGCCCTTCTTTTTCCGCCTTACCCACCTTGTTAACTAGCGGAAACCTTCCAATCATCAGAAATTTCCTCTTTGGCGAGAAAGAAAGAAAGAAAGGCTACTTACTAGCTTTGCGCTAGGAGCTTGCGCGTGGGCCCAAGCTCTATAGGAAAGAAAATAGCATAGGCATCGCAGCGGCTACTCTTTTGCGTTAGGAGTTATGTTATTGTCGTTTAGTTTATTATTTAGGAGTGAAAAGGAAGATCTTTATGAGATGAACGTAATCTAGATCTCTCTGGTTAGGAACAATTCAATAGCTATAGCTTGCTTTAGGGGTCTTAACATCGAATCACACATAGCGAGCGGCTACTACTTTCTTTGCTGCTTCGCTTTAGGAACAATAAGGTTGCTGTAGAACCACATAGCTTGCCCCGAAACTATGGCATTAATAGGCAGGGCTTAGCGGTACAGTAGGCAGGCTGTTGAATCCTTCGCAAATGTTGCAACTACTTAAGGCCATTCGAGCGAGTCTCCTCAACATCAGAATGGAACTAGCCCAGCTTTTCTATCTCCATCCCTTCCAGTACTGAGTGATTTATTACAGCAACTTATTGCTGACTTGAGCATGAGCCAGGGTACAACTTATTCTGCTGTTCTGCTAATACTGTGCAGAAGGCGTCAAGTACTCCGCTTCGCCCCTTGTCTGTCAGTTCATCTTCTAACGTGTCGAGACTTGGCGCATATTATGTATGTGTTTAAAGCCCACTTGCCGACTCGGGCCATGGATACCTTTACTTGACCTTCTTTGAAAGATTCCGATGCTCCTTAACCCTTAATTCAGCTACTACCCTTAGAGTACTCATTTCATTACCTACTTTATCCTTCGTAGTGATTTGAGACTTTCTAGTCGAGGCCAGACAAAACCAACCATTGCAGCTAGACCACTGCATTCTTATGTTTTACGGTCTTTAGCGATCGACGGAAGGCATCTCTGATCTACCGATTCACCACTGAACGGCTTTGGCTTTCTTCTTCTACTCGACCGATATAGTAAAAGATCTGTATGGTCTTGTTCGAATGCCCTTAATTTCACTGCGACCTTTTTATATGAATTCCATCACTCAAAGCTTCTCCATTTGGTTCTTCAGATTGATTCTCAACCTTAGCATCCATCCGGATCGGATCCCTCTCCATTTCATTTGTTCACATTTTTCCACGGACTCTCGAGCTTTGGTGGATTTCTGAATGAAAGTGTGGATCTGGGAATCCATGTTCTTTCTGCATTCAACTGCCCCAAGGACTTGCTGCATTGTATTGATGACTTCTTCTTCAAGAGCAAGTACCTTAGCTCTTTGTCCTTTACCATCCCAACTTCTTCTATGGTGTAAGAACAGGACAATAATCTCATAGGACTCATATCTTATCGAGAAGTACAATCTGTATTCAAGGAAGTAAGAGAGTCTGGCTATAACTACAGGACCTATATGCAAAGTCAAGAGCATTCTAGTTTATTGGTTCATAGTCCTACCCCTGTTGAAGAGAGGCTAGTACTCTACCCAAGGCATACTCTATCCAAAGGCTTTCTCAATATGGGATGTATATGGATCCATGCGATAAGGTTGACCCTCCGCCTTATATATTCAAAGGTCTAACTCTACTAAAAACAATATTCGATCCACTTTCCTTCTATCTCTTTTCCCTGTTCTCTATCTATAAAGTTCCTTACACTTGTAGACATAAGCATGAAAAGTCGTCCTTGTAAAATAGAAGGATTAGAGACTTTCTTGTTTACAGGTTTCCAGGTATCCATGATGTCTATGCCTTGTCCTTCATGACTGCTCACGACTTCATACGACTTACTATAAGATCCATTCCCTTCTCACTACCAAGGTATACTAGGAGGAAGGATAAGACTTGATTGCGACCTTCCTGTGTGATAGCCGTCTAGTAGTAGCTATCGTAGACCCCTAGTGTAAGCTCATGTACCCTATTCCTTGGGTATGCTATGTGACTCCAGTAGAGCTATTGGATAAAGGATTGATTCGAGTAACCCAGTAGAAGAATAAGAGGTTTCCCAGGTTATTTCAAAGATACCCAAGCTAAGTACTCAATACCAAGACATATGTGCAGAAAGTCCGGAAGCAGCTGTGCCTATTAAAGCACAAAAGAGGAAGTGTTTCCTATACTTGAGCATACAGAATCTCTCATCAAGCTCATTCTGACTTAAATAGAATAAGGTATCTTTTGAAGAGGGACTCTAGACTATCCAACTCCAACGCGGATAATAGGAGACTTTACTAGAATGAGAGCATCATAGGAATAAGGAAAAACAATGAACCTAGACTCTAAGATCTTTCCAACTTTCTATCCTTGGTGTGAATGAGAATGCTAGTGTGTCCATAGAGGGTAGGCCTAGATCCTTTCATCTGAATAGAGTCTTTTTCTCGCATGGTAGGAGGTTAGAGAGATAGCACTTACTGATATGCACAAGCTATGTGAGCAATGAAGGAATTAGAGGGCTTTGGTACTACTGTATACATATTGACTAGATAGAATCATAGGTTTACCATTTAGACTTCATATGAAAGCATGGGAAAATGGATTCAACATACTAAGACAATACACCCCTGGAGCTAGTAGACAGATAGGCTGATTTGAGAAAAGCCAAGGTTCACCTAAGAGGAGCAAAGCAAGTTCTAGTGGTGGGGGGTCTTCCTGGTCCCATTTCAGTCTTTTTCATCGACATAGTCAGAAGCAATGGATGTTGAAAAACGCACAAGCGAAAGACCTTAGTCAGCGGAAGAAGACACTCTCAATCCGATCTAGCAAGAAATGCTTTACCGATAAAGTCAAGCGAGAGACAGTAGATTCTTTCTTACTTTATCCAAGAAATTTGACTAGTGCCAAGAAAGATGCAGTATCCAGTTGTAGAGCGACGCGTCATAGGGAAGCTGGCCCAATCTGAATCACAATAAGCACGGAGCTGTGTAGAAGACTGAGATGAAATAAGAATGCCTTTGCCAGCCCGATGGACTTGTGAAGTGGACAGAAGTTCCATAATCGAGATCTGGGCAGGAAGATTTTCTTCAACTGGTTCGGTCTGTATGAGATATAGAAAGATGGCTTCGACAAAGCAGGCTGAGTCCCAACTGGACTGTGGCTGCGAATGAAAAATTCTTCCAGATCTGGAAGAATTGACTGATGCTGTCTCTAGTACAAGGGTATTGATGCAAAGATCATCAAGCCTCAATGGAATGGACCTAGCCAAGTGTAGGATAGCCGTTCTGCTAGGCTTCCCCGCCATGTCGATGGGAGACAGAGTGTGGGAAAACTTGTTAAGAAAACTCATTGAAGTAACAGACATGATACCTTTTCAAAGATTCCTTTCTCGAGAATGAGCACTGTAAACTATCCGCTTCAAAAGGAAAAAAAGAGGAACCTTAGTACCAAATGCTTGGCAATCCGGTGGGGGTGAAGGGGAGGGTTTAAATAAAACAAAGAGATAAAATGAAAAGAAAATTTTCCATTTATCAATATAATGAGGTAGACGGTTCTGCTATAATCTCAACTGAACCCACTCGTTATTCACCTGGATCGAAATTTCCATTTCAGAATCTTCTCCATCTGAAAGAAGTTGTTCTATCGGGGGCCCCCAGGTCTCAGTTTCGCTTCTTCCACTATGAGCGGAAATGAACTGACTTCTTCTCCCCAACCAAAAAATGAAAATCTGAATGACGACTTTACTAAGACTAAGATTTCTCGTTTCTTTCAAGAAAGAATGGAGGAACTAGGACTTGACTTGCCATCTACTTGGTCTCTAGACGACTTTCTCCGTATGGTGCTTGGGGAAGATGAGGTGCTAGACCCGCTATCTGATGTTTACTCTAACCTTGTAGAGTGTGGATTTATAAGTTGCTATTGGGAAGAGTTTTTCGACTTTATTCAATTAGTTTATGGAATCATCTAAATGTTTTGTCGAGCCCTGCTTTCTGGTTTGATGTTATAAACTATGGATTAGTAATTTAGTGAGGGATTGGGGTTATGGTCGGGAAGACCCCCGGACGTAGTCTGTTGCAGGGCGAACCGGGTAACCAAAGTCACGAGTCGAATAAAAGGTAGTTCGCTGAATGCAAGAGGTGTTGGTTCGAATCCAACTCGTGAGAATAAAGACAGACTAAGGGCAGAAAGATGTGTTATGTTAAATGGCAGAATCGGTGCGTGAGAACAGAAGGGAAATGGATCAAGCTTTACTGAACTACGGTTGGTTTGGGTCAAGCCGGGGAGAAAAAAAGTACCAGCCACGTCTTGACAAGGAAAGCGAATGCTTAACGCGAGCAATTCCAAGATCGGGTTCTGCCACCAACTCGACTTCGGTAGTTGATATGGTTTCTTTCACCAGGAGGTGTCTAATAGTCAGGAGTTAGTCAGCGGAGCCTGAGAATTCCAAAATGAGTCAGCGCGGGTAGCACCAGTCTTGATTGACTTTCCTTCTTTCAAGTCAGAATGTGTTCCTGCTGCAAGAGTGGCAGAAAAGGGCCGTTGTCTACACTGATGTCAGGAGAAGAGGGGGGCCGGAGAAGACGAAGAAGCTCCCCTTTTTTATTGAATTGAGTACTGGAGCGGAGGACAAGGTCTTTCTTTCTGAGAGCTCTACCACTTCTAGAGGATGAGCATCTTTTTCCACTGATTGGGAGAAAGCTTCGGATACGTAAGCTGCTATTGACAAATATAGCTATTCCTTAGCTCAGTGCTTGTTCACCTTAGCTCATGTTCATTAGCGAATCTTAGCTCTTCGATTCATTAATCGACCACACCTGATTTCGCTACAAGCCTCTTTGGCACTGGTAGCCTAGAGGGGGGAAGAATGGGGATAAGGAATAAAGACTGAGCCTTAGCATGCAATGCAGAGAAGAAGGGGTAAGCGATCACAAGAAAGCTCTATGCTAGGATCTCCTGGAATCGCTTTCAGACTATCGACTCTGATAGGATTCTCTTTTTCCGGGTGAACTCTTTCAAGAAAGTCAAGTGCTCTCCCGGCCTCCTAGCTTCAGAAACTGCTTGCTGTGACTTAGGATTTATGACTTACTTTCCATAGGTGCTTGACTTGTGGCGAAGGGAAAGGCCTGTTTCAACTAGATTTTCTGCAAAATGGAATAATCTTGGAGAAAGAGTACCGCCCCGAAGCTTCTTTAAAGAGGCTAGGCTGATTCTTCTCTTACTAGACTACTTTTTCTGATAGAGCAGATAAGCCTGACAAGTAGGTGGAAGTCTTCTTTTTTGGTTGAAAGCACACATCAAAATGACTTGGAAATCAGTAACTAAGTGAGAGAATGGCTTAGATGAAATGCAGTTCGCGCATACAAAGAATCATTCTATCCTTTCTCGCTGCCGTCAAGGAGTAAGAAAAGAGTGAGAAATGCTTCCTTAGGAAAGGCTAAGAAGGCCGGTCGTAGATCAGGGGACTCATTGTACTGGTTACTGCTATAGCTAGTGCTGTACTGACTTACTGTACTGGTGCTAGTGGACTTACAGAGCTGTAAAGAGTACTATCTTGACTGGTAAAAAGAAAGCGTCCGATCAGATCTATCAAGAGATAGTGGTTCGCCCTCACTTCGATCGTCTAAGCAAGGACTAGGCTGTCGAGTGAGGATTGGCTGATGGGAGTTTCATCGGTACAAATAGGCCGGTTAAAGACGAGTAGTCAGGGTACGACGAAGCCCGCGGGGTGACACATGGTTGTACTGGTCAGCTTTGGGCTGGAGATCACCGATTGACTGAGCGTGCTTTGGCAGCTCGTGGTGGAGTACTCTCTGACGGATTCGCTCTATTTCCTATTCTTGAGGGAGTGATCGAGATTAAGCCGCGTGGCGAAAAACAAAGGACTATTCGCTCTTTGGGGTGGGCCTTTCGTATCCGAACGGGGAAAGGACAATTATTCAGCGCACTCAAATCTAGTGGATCTGGTTCACTATTCATGAAAAGCCAGGGTTGAAATGTTAGGGTAAAGAATTCTTACTAATAATAAGAAAGAGTTAAGTAAGGGCCTCCAACGCCTATAAATAGAAGCTTCTTTCTCTATTTGGCAAAGAGAGACGTAGAAGTCAGAAAGAAAGACTTTCAGTAACACTTATTCCAACAACACTCTTATGGATATCGCTGGAAGACTTGCAACAATTCAGCAAGAAATAGGTCAGGTGGAAAACGAGAAACTCCAACGAGAGCAAATGCTTGGTCTCTTCTGGGAACACATGCCGGCGATCGATCCAAGTCTCATACGAGGATCGTATGCTGGCTATACAGAATCAAATCCAAGCCCTCGAAAACCGAAAGAGGGCCCTCCTTCTCGAACAGCAGGAGCTTCTTGTTCAGGCTGCCACACGTGATCCCCCGAAAGATTAAAAGAAATGAGCATTAGCTCTTTCTAAATAAAATAAGGAGTCCGTCGACCAAAAGTAGTGTGTGTTCCAGGGCTTTCTATCTACTCCTATCCAAAGTAGATTGCTTTTATTTGGTGTGTTTGCATGTATGGTATGGGAAAACCCCTAGTGTAAAATGTTTACTACCTTTAGCTATGCTAATATAATAATTAATTAATACTTATTCCCAGAAAAAAATTCCTTTTTGAAAAAGGTGGGTTAACTAACGAAAGAAAGATGGAACCAGATGCGTTCTTAAAAGAAAGCGCTTTGCCTTACCTATGATGAAAGGAATAATAGACTTACATCACGATCGACTAAAATAAAAGGAAAGTCGCCCCAGATAGGGAGATATGGGTTCAAATCCAATTCGTGAGCACATGGGTAATGAAGCAAGGCTATTGAATAGCCTTCTTTGTCATTTGAAAATTGGAATTATTGGATTTATAAGCCGTGGAGCCAAAGATGCTGCCCTCTATCAAAATCAGACTTGTACCATCGTTCCCCGTCCTTTTCGGATAAGAAAGTTAGTAGCTCGCAAGTGGTTATACCAAGGAAGCGTGATGCGGGGGCACACACAAAAGCCCGACATATATTCAGCTTGCCACACTTTGGATGATAGTAAAAACCCTGGACCTAAATAGCCCTTTTGGAGAGAAAAGAAAATTGACACTTAAAACCAACCCTCGAAGAAGGGTCAATACCATTGGGTTACGAAGCGACTCGAGGGGTCATACATTGTACAACAAGCGTTTGAATTATGGAATGGTGCGAAACAAAATGTTCAATATTTACACAAATGGGGTTCCCCTCCCGGAGCGTGTTTATTAGCTCCCCCATCATCATATTTACATGAGCTAATACTCCAACGCCCTTGAATTGAAAGGTCCATTGTAACGAAAAAAAGTGGAAAAAAGACCTCCACGTCCCAGAATGAAACAAAGACCAGAGTGCAAAGACTCAGTGGCATTTTTGTTTTTGCCTTACTGAATGCCGGGTCGTACTGATGAGACATCGAACGGATTAAGTGGGTCCCGTATGGTAAGATGGATGGGAAACGCTGATTCTGTGAACAATGGATAGATATGATTTTGAGGAGTCTATCTGGAGGCTTGTAGTGCTGGATCGCTGAACAATCAAAAAAGGCCAATACTGACCAACGTGCCTACCCCAACCACGCATCGACCTCACAGCCTCCCAGCTCAAATGACAAGCATAACGAATTCTATAGTATAGCCTCGCCCCATGTTGCGGAAGCTCCGTTTTTCCGTAAATTTCTTTCTCATAAATGGGTCTCGGGCTGTTAAGAATGAGATAATTCTAGAGGCGGCGGAGGGGGAAGGAAGAGAGAAGGAAGTCACGGAACACAAAGTGGATTCCATATGTATTGAAAGAGTTCGGTTCAGCCGATTCCATATCCATATCCATAGGCATTCTGGCTTGATGAATGCTATCTTGCTTGAAAAATCCCTTCCTTCTTAATTTGCCTTATTCAACAAAGGGTATAAGACTTCTCTCATCCCACTACCGCACTATCCATGTCTTATTCTTAGACTCTCCTACCTGCTCCAAGATGATAGATCGGATGAAAACAAGAGAGAAGGAGCTGCTATTGAATCCGGTCTTAGATGGTTGGAAGA